TCAAGACTGGGTCTCTCTACCGGGTGTTATTCCCGTGGCTTCAGGGGGTATTCACGTTTGGCATATGCCTGCTCTGACCGAGATCTTTGGGGATGATTCCGTACTACAGTTCGGTGGAGGAACTTTAGGACACCCTTGGGGTAATGCGCCAGGTGCCGTAGCTAACCGAGTAGCTCTAGAGGCATGTGTGCAAGCTCGTAATGAAGGACGTGATCTTGCTTCTGAGGGTAATACAATTATCCGTGAGGCTTGCAAATGGAGTCCTGAACTAGCTGCCGCTTGTGAGGTATGGAAAGAGATCAAATTTGAGTTTGCAGCAATGGATACTTTGGATAAGTAAGATAACAAGTAATTACTCTCGGTTCTCTTAATTGAATTACAATTAAACTCGGCCCAATCTTTTACTAAAAGGATTGAGCCGAATACAAAGATTCTATTGCATGTATTTTGGATAAATACATATATCTCTAGATATACAAGATTTGAAATAGCAAATCTAAGACTCAAATCTTTCTATTGTTGTCTTGGATCCACAATTAAACCTATGGATCCTTAGGATTGGTATATTCTTTATATATCCTGTAGTTTCCCTGACTCAAGCGAAGTATCGCAAATCTTTCGACGCATTCTGTATATTGTTTTTTTCGTTCCGTGTTGGAATAGAACCTTAATTTATTAGTTAGTTATTAGACGAGATTTTACGAAAAAATTCTTTGTAGGAGAGAACAAATATTTCTTTTTTTTGTTCGATGCAAAGATATAGGAAAAACCGCCTTTTATCATTATAGTTAGAATGAAAAGGGATTTCATCATATTCATATATAGTGAAGTCTTACCCCCGGATTCCCACAAAAAGAGAATCCTTTTTCACACTTCTTATTAGAAGTGATTTAATTTCTAGGTTTAGTCTAATAGGAAATAAGATTTTCAAATAAAAATAAAGAATTGTGGATCGAATGACTATTCATCTATTGTATTTTTATGCAAATAGGGGGCAAGAAAACTCTATGGAAAGATGGTGGTTTAATTCGATGGTGTTTAAGAAGGAGTTAGAACGCAGGTATGGGATAAAGAAATCAACGGACAATCTTGGTCCTATTGAAAATACTAGTGAAAGTGAAGATCCGAATAGAAAAGGTAGGGCTAAAAACATTCATAGTTGGAGGGGTCGTGACAATTCTAGTTACAGTAATGTCGATCATTTATTTGGCGTCAAAGACATTCGGAATTTCATCTCTGATGATACTTTTTTAGTTAGGGATAGTAATGGAGACAGTTATTCTATCTATTTTGATATTGAAAATCAGATTTTTGAGATTGACAAGGATCATTCTTTTCTGAGTGAACTAGAAAGTTCTTTTTCTAGTTATCGCAATTCTAGTTCTATGAATAATGGATCCACGAGTGAAGATTCCTTATACAATCGTTATATGTATGATACTCACTCTAGTTGGAATAATAACATTACTAGTTGCATTGACAGTTATCTTCAGTCTCAAATCTGTATTGATACGTCCATTGTAAGTGATAGTAGTGACAGTTACATTTATAGGTGCGTTTTTGATAAACGTAGAACTGGTAGTGAAAGCGGGAGGTCCAGTATACGAACTCGCGCGAAGAGTAGCGATTTAACTCTAAGAGAAAGGTCTAATGATCTCGATGCAACTCAAAAATACAGGCATTTGTGGGTTCAATGCGAAAATTGTTATGGATTAAATTATAAGAAATTTTTGAAATTAAAAATGAATATTTGTGAACAATGTGGATATCATTTGAAAATGAGTAGTTCAGAAAGAATCGAACTTTCGATCGATCCCGGTACTTGGGATCCTATGGATGAAGACATGGTCTCTCTGGATCCCATTGGATTTCATTCGGAGGAGGAGCCTTATAAAGATCGTATTGATTCTTATCAAAGAAAGACAGGATTAACTGAGGCTGTTCAAACAGGCGTAGGTCAACTAAATGGTATTCCCGTAGCAATTGGGGTTATGGATTTTCAGTTTATGGGGGGTAGTATGGGATCCGCAGTCGGGGAGAAAATCACCCGTTTGATTGAGTATGCTACCAATCAATTTCTACCTCTTATTATAGTGTGCGCTTCGGGAGGGGCGCGTATGCAAGAAGGAAGTTTGAGCTTGATGCAAATGGCTAAAATATCGTCTGCCTTATATGATTATCAATCAAATAAAAAGTTATTTTATGTATCAATCCTTACATCTCCTACTACTGGTGGGGTAACAGCTAGTTTTGGTATGTTGGGAGATATCATTATTGCCGAACCCAATTCCTACATTGCATTTGCGGGTAAAAGAGTAATTGAACAAACATTGAATAAAACAGTACCCGAAGGTTCACAAGCGGCTGAATATTTATTCCAGAAGGGCTTATTCGACCTAATCGTACCACGTAATCCTTTAAAAAGCGTTCTGAGTGAGTTATTTAAGCTCCACGCCTTCTTTCCTTTGAATTCCAATTCAATCAAGTAGAGCGCACTAAGTTCCATTTTTTTATTTGTAGCAAACAAGTAGTTAGCTTATCGGAATCAAAGTAAATAAGAATAGAGTTTTCTTTGGTGACCTAAGATCTAATTGTAGAAAGAATCAAAAGTTTCGGATAACTCTTTTTTTTACCTAGATTCCCGATTCCTAATTAAGAAGTCTCTATCAACAAGATAAAAACGTGAGTTCTTCCTTTCGTGAAATTAGGAAAATAAAACGAATTTCGTCTTACGTATATAATCAAATTCAAATATAGAAAAGATAGATATATAGTTTTGTATCTTTCTCCATCTCCCGAAAATCCCATTTTCACTAAAAATCCCGGTTGTGTCGCATTCTAAGGAATCTTTCGATGATTTGTAAGAAACTCTTTGTTTATTAAATTAGAAGACAAGAACAAAACACAAAGAAATGAAGAAAAATAATAAAGTTGATTATCATATGTATCTTTCATGTAGAAAGATGAATAAGTCCATTTATTTAGTTCTACATTCCTTGGACTTATTCTATATATATACTCACTTAGATATATAGATACTTATATCTCTACTAAGAATTTTCAAATTGAATTAATTAATAATAACTACGAATTCATAATAATTACAATTCTTAATTATAATTAGTATAAATATAAAATATGATATTAAAAAAAAATAATAACAGGTACAAATAGTAAATCGAGGTACCCATTTTATGACAACTTTCAATTTTCCCTCTATTTTTGTGCCTTTAGTAGGCCTAGTATTTCCGGCACTTGCAATGGCTTCTTTATTTCTTCATGTTCAAAAAAACAAGATTGTTTAGATCTGAGGGGACCCAATCCAATCTCATCCGTTTTTTTTTTTTGAAACTTAGACTTGTAGCATAACACAGATATTTATTTTGGGAAATATGGTATAACGTGTGGATTTCCGCCGAACATAAAGGAAAGGGCTCTTATGCCTGCAGAAAATGATCTATGGGTAAATGAATTCTAGCTAGTTTCAAATAGATCAGGATCGCTGGATGCCTAAAATGTAAAGTTGGTGGATCTATATGTATATCAATATGTATATTGGGATCATATGAAGGGTATGTTATTATTTTAGATCTAACCAATTTGATGAATTACTCCTAAAGGTTCACATCAAACTAGTGCTAGTTCACATCAAACTAGTGCTAGTTGATGAGAGTTCCTTCGGAAACAAAAAAAAGTAAAGTCAAAATCATTTGGGGTATTCTCTCAATTCTAATAAAATGAAATCGGATCAAGTATGAGTTGGCGATCAGAACATATATGGATAGAACTTATAACGGGGTCTCGAAAACTAAGTAATTTTTGCTGGGCCCTTATCGTTTTGTTAGGTTCGTTAGGATTCTTATTGGTTGGAACTTCCAGTTATCTTGGTAGAAATTTGATATCTTTTGTTCCGTCTCAGCAAATCATTTTTTTTCCACAAGGGATCGTGATGTCTTTCTACGGGATCGCGGGTCTCTTTATTAGTTCCTATTTGTGGTGCACAATTTCATGGAATGTAGGTAGTGGTTATGATCGATTCGATAGAAAGGAAGGAATAGTGTGTATTTTTCGTTGGGGATTTCCTGGAAAAAATCGTCGCATATTCCTCCGATTCCGCATAAAAGATATTCAATCCGTTAGAATAGAAGTTAAAGAGGGTATTTATGCTCGTCGTGTCCTTTATATGGACATCAGAGGCCGGGGGGCTATTCCCTTGACCCGTACTGATGAGAATTTGACTCCACGAGAAATTGAACAAAAAGCCGCGGAATTAGCCTATTTCTTGCGCGTACCGATTGAAGTCTTTTGATAAAAGGAACTGGGCTGAAGAACGAATGCTTTCTCAGCAGGGGGGAAAAATGCAAGAATCCTCTTTTTTATATAACATAACTTAACTGAAGTTTCGTCAGAACGTTCAGTCGAGCCAAAGCCGCCGTATATGGAACAACCATAAAACAAAACTCTTTTTTTTTTTTTTTATGCGTATCCAAATCCATGCAACTCAATTCAAACAAGTAAGAAATTGAACTACTAGATTCAATTCATCTCATATATCAAACGATTTCGAAAGAAAGAAATTTCTATTTTTTGTTTAAGTTCAATATTTGTTGGAAGTGATACTTTAGATGCAGATAAATCATATCTTGTAAATTATTTCCTTTTTGTCAATTGACCTTTTTTTATCCTTTCGTTTGTGTTCCTTACTAAGGAATAATGGGTTTTCTTAATAATGATAACTTGGCCCATTTCTGTCTTGTTTTGCCGCTCATTTTTTTGATCATCACAATATATTTCTCTCAATTATTCTATTCTTGGCTATGGGGAATCGTTGGCATTTTTTCGAAATGTTGGATATTTTGATAGAAAAGGAGTTCTTTCGTCTCAAAATCTCAATAATATTCATTCCTTAAAGTACTTCTTTCAATCAGTCATCGAAAGGAGACACTTGTTTGGAATTTGGTGAATTGAGATATCTGGAAACAATATTTTTGATTATTTCTTCATTCGAATTCCACGTGGAGTCTTAGTCAATTTCTGTATTCTTTCTAGATTCAAACAAAATCACAAATCAAATAGATTCATAGGTTTGATACCCTGTCTAGAACTCATGTTTGAAAGAAATATTCGATTGCATAGAGTCGACAAATGAAGTGGGTTAATTAAAAATTCACAGGTGAAAAATGGCAAAAAAGAAAGCATTCACTCCTCTTTTGTATCTTGCATCTATAGTATTTTTGCCCTGGTGGATTTCTCTCTCATTTACTAAAAGCATGGAATCGTGGGTTACTAATTGGTCGAATACTGGTCAATCCGAAATTTTTTTGAATGATATTCAAGAAAAAAGTATTATAGAAAAGTTCATAGAATTGGAGGAAATCCTCTTCTTGGACGAAATGATCAAGGAATACTCGGAGACACATCTACAAAAGCTTCCTATAGGAATCCACAAAGATACGATCCAATTAATCAAGATACACAATGAGGATCGCATCCATACGATTTTGCACTTCTCGACAAATATAATCTGTTTTGGTATTCTAAGCGGTTATTCTATTTTAGGTAATGAAGAACTTCTTATTCTTAACTCTTGGGCTCAGGAATTCCTATATAACTTAAGTGATACAGTAAAAGCTTTTTCGATTCTTTTATTAACCGATTTATGTATCGGATTTCATTCACCCCATGGTTGGGAACTAATGATTGGTTCTGTCTACAAAGATTTTGGATTTGTTCATAATGATCAAATTATATCTGGTCTTGTTTCCACTTTTCCAGTTATTCTCGATACTATTTTTAAATATTGGATTTTCCGTTATTTAAATCGTGTATCTCCGTCACTTGTAGTTATTTATCATTCAATGAATGATTGATAAATGATCCACCGATATTAATTTAATCCAATTAGAATGTTTCTTACTTTGTAGTTCTACATAAGCATTAAAAACTTTCTATCCGGGGGATTTTCATCCTATAGTATTCCAGTAAAATGATTCCAGTAAATAGCAGAATCGTGGATAGGGAACTATACTAGCGACCTACCCAATTTATTGTAGAAATTTTCGGATCAATGATTAGACCATGCAAACTAGAAATACTTTTTCTTGGATAAAGGAACAGATTACTCGATCTATTTCCGTATCGCTCATGATATATATCATAACTCAGACATCCATTTCAAGTGCATATCCCATTTTTGCGCAGCAGGGTTATGAAAATCCACGAGAAGCAACTGGGCGTATTGTATGTGCCAATTGCCATTTAGCTAATAAGCCCGTGGATATTGAGGTTCCACAAACGGTACTTCCTGATACTGTATTTGAAGCAGTTGTTCGAATTCCTTATGATAAGCAAGTAAAACAAGTTCTTGCTAATGGTAAGAAAGGGGGTTTGAATGTGGGGGCTGTTCTTATTTTACCGGAGGGGTTTGAATTAGCTCCTTCCGATCGTATTTCTCCCGAGATGAAAGAAAAGATAGGCAATTTGTCTTTTCAGAGCTATCGCCCTAATAAAAAAAATATTCTTGTGATAGGGCCTGTCCCTGGTCAGAAATATAGTGAAATCGCCTTTCCTATTCTTTCCCCCGACCCCGCTACTAAGAAAGATGTTCACTTCTTAAAATATCCTATATACGTAGGTGGGAATAGGGGAAGGGGTCAGATTTATCCCGACGGAAGCAAGAGTAACAATACTGTTTATAATGCTACAGGAGCAGGTATAGTAAGTAAAATCATACGAAAAGAAAAAGGGGGATATGAAATAACCATAACAGATCCGTCGGATGGACGTCAAGTGGTTGATATTATCCCTCCAGGACCAGAACTTCTTATTTCAGAGGGCGAATCCATCAAATTTGATCAACCATTAACGAGTAATCCTAATGTGGGTGGGTTTGGTCAGGGAGATGCAGAAATAGTACTTCAAGATCCATTACGGGTCCAAGGTCTTTTGTTCTTCTTGGCATCTGTTATTTTGGCACAAATATTTTTGGTTCTTAAAAAGAAACAGTTCGAGAAGGTTCAATTGGCCGAAATGAATTTCTAGATTCGCGGATTTATCGACAGCAGGTTCGTAAAAAGAACCAAATTCTTGTTGTCGATTATGTATGATCAAAAAAAAATGAAATTATGAAAAACCTTTTATTTACTTGCTCTTTTTCTACGAGCTTTAGGGAATCCCTTGTACCGCATTCCTAGTCATAATAGGTAGATTTTTGTTTGAAGAAGACTATTTTATTTGACTTTATGACTTTACCACCTCTTTCTTTGTTTTTTTTAGCCAAATTGAATTGACTATGTTACTATATGCCAGATTTCAATGTCATAAAATGTATCCGTTTTATTCTATTTCAAATAGAATACAATTGGGATAGATATTAGCATAAGTAAGGCATAAGTAAGCGGGTATATAGAACGAACTATAAATGCGGGAAACAAATTAAGACTAGGAGGCATTATTCGTCTTCCTAGTCTTGGTTTCGGTTTTCCAGATGCATCAGAACTT